CATCTTAAAAAAAAGAAATTCAATAGATTTAAAACTTATTGTTAGGTAAATAAATTACCAAATGTTTTTCTAGAATGTCCAATATCTGTTTTATATCTTCTATGCAAACATGTTCAATTTTCATAAGATCTTCCTGGCTGTTATTCAAAAGGTCCAATAATGTATATATATTGGCCCTTTTGAGGCAATTATAGATCCTTGGGGGCAATTCTGATTGGTCAATAAAAATCGATTTTAATGTTATTTCTTTTTTGTTTTTTCTGAGCTTAGTCAATTTATCATGAAAGATAAAAGGCAATAACGGAACCGTGTGTTGATTGTTCTCGAAATTTGAATTTTCTTCGTCCATATGTAAAAAGGGAATAAAAAAATCAATCAAATTACGAGAGGCTTCAAGAAGTGCTTCTTTCGGAGTTAAACTTCCGTTTGTCCATATTTCGAGAAAAAGTATCTCTTGCTTTTCATTCCCATTGCCATAAGAATGAATACTATGATTTGCATTTCGAACAGGCATGAATACAGCATCTATAGGATAACTTCCATCTTGAAAGTTCTGTGGCATGTTTTTAAGATATCCTCGATTTCTCTCGATTTCTAATCCAATACACAAATCAATTGGTTCCATCAGGCTAGCTATATATTGCGCATTATCAACGATTTCGACATAAGGTGGTAACACGATATCTTGAGCAGTTACATATTTAGGACCTCTGACACAAATAGATGCGTTGCAGGTTCCATATAGATTACTTCTGAATACAATTTCTTTCAAATTCATTAAGATTTCATGGACCGATTCTTGAATACCCGCTATGATAGAATATTCATGTGAGACTTTCTCAGATTTTACACGTGTGATACATGTTCCTTCTATTTCTCCAAGTAAAGCTCGTCGTATCGCAATGCCTATTGTGTCGGCTTGGCCTTTTATAAGTGGAGACAGAATAAACCGTCCATAATAAAGACGTTTACTATCTGTTCTTGATTCAACACACTTCCACTGTAGTGTCCGAGTAGATACTGTTATTTTCTCTCGAACCATAGCAATAATATTGGATTAGATCATTGAATCATTTATTTCTCTTGTTTTTCTTGAAAATTATTCAATCGGCATTTCTACACACGCCTTTTTTTTGGAGGTCTACAGCCATTATGTGGCATAGGGGTTACATCTCGTACGAAAGTTAATAATATACCACTTCTACGAATAGCGCGGAGCGCTGCGTCCCTTCCGAGACCGGGACCTTTTATCATGACTTCTGCTCGTTGCATACCTTGATCCACTGCCGTACGAATAGCATTTGCTGTTGCGGTTTGAGCAGCAAACGGTGTCCCTCTTCTCGTACCCTTGAATCCACAAGCCCCGGCAGAGGACCAAGAAAACACCCGTCCCCGTACATCTGTAACAGCGACAATAGTATTATGGAAGCTTGCTTGAACATGAATAACTCCTTTTGGTATTCTACGCGTACTCTTAACCGAACTAATGCGTCCATTCTTACGTGAACCAATTCTGGGTATAGCTTTTGGCATATTTTATCATTTCATAAATATGAGTCAGAGATATATGGATATATCCATTTCATGTTAAAAGAGATTCCTTATTTAATTTATGTATGTATCCGGTTTCTTTAGCGAGTCTGATTATCCCTGCCTTTGTTTATGTCTCGGGTTAGAACAAATTACTATAATTCGCCCCCGCCTACGGATTAGCCGGCATTTTTCACAAATTTTACGAACAGAAGCTCTTATTTTCATATTGGTTATTCCTTGTCTTAAATCTGAATCTATTTCTTGGAAGAAAATAAGTTTCTTGAGATTGTGTGCATCTTGCATCATATTCTCACGAAAGGAATGTTCAAGTTAAAAAACCGATTAATCCTTCGAATCCTTCTTGTTTCGGAGTCAATAAATTATGCGTCCCCCGGTTGAATCATAACGACTTACTTCAATTTTGACTCTATTTCCTGGTGGTATCCGTAAAAAACTACGTCGAATCTTTCCTGAAACAGAACCTAGAATCAGATCTTCAGTATCTAAAATCTAAACGAACCCAGAACATGCCGTTGAGAGGCGATTCGGTGATTAAACCTTCATGAATCCATTTTGGTTCTTTCAGTACAGGTAAAACCCCCTTGAAGTATCAACTAATGGAGGAGGAACAATATTGGACAACTCGTCTCTTTTCTTTTTTTTTACAATTACAAATAGTAAGTTTTAGATCCAATTTGTATAGTAAATTTTTATATTAGTATATTATAAGGATTACCATATATAACACAAAATTTCTCCGCCGATTCCTTCGAGCCGAGCCCTCCGGTCTGTCATTATACCTCGAGAAGTAGAAACAATTACAATCCCCATCCCGCCTAAAATTCGAGGAATTCGTTGAGAGTTAGAATAAATTCGTAGACCGGGTCGACTGATACGTTTTAAATTTAAAATATTTCTATAGGGCCTTTTTGTAGTCCTTCTGTGTTGTAATGTTAAAACCAAAAAATTTTTGTTGTTTTCTCGATGTGTTCTCACGTTTTCGATAAAACCTTCTTGTAAAAGTATTTTAACAATATTTTCCGTAATATTGGTAAATATTATTCGAACCACTCTTTTTTTATCCCTATCGGCATTTCGTATAGAGGTTATTATCTCAGCAATAGTATCCCTACCCATGGTAAGCTAAAGTTATTATTGAATCCAAATTTGATATAATCAACATGTTTTTTTACGTATTTTTTTTTTCTAAATATGACTAATCACTAACGGTATATACGTGAGATACAATCTTATTTCTTTCAAATACTCCAACTATGCACGATCTCGGTTTATAATACCTCGGGAGCTAATGAAACTATTTTAGTAAAATTTAATTGTCTCAACTCCCGGGCGATCGCCCCAAAAATTCGAGTTCCTTTTGGATTTCCTTCTTGATCAATAACAACCGCAGCGTTGTCATCATATCGTATTATCATACCGTTGTCACGTTTGAGCTCTTTACAGGTACGTACAATTACAGCTCGTACCACTTCTGATCTTTTTAGGGGCATATTTGGTACTGCTTCTTTGATCACAGCAACAATAACATCACCAATATGAGCATATCGACGGTTGCTAGCTCCTATGATTCGAATACACATTAATTCTCGAGCCCCGCTGTTGTCTGCTACATTTAAATGGGTCTGAGGTTGAATCATATCATTTTGTAATCTGTTCTTTCAATGCAAAGGACGAAGAAAAAAAAGAAATATTCCTTATCTAAAATAAAAAATTTGCAATTTTCCAAGACCCCCCTTTGGTTCTACTTTTTTATCCTTTATCCCGAAATAATGAATTGAGTCCGTAGAGGCATTTTGGATGCTGCTATTGCAATTGCCCCTCTAGCTATATTTTCTGTTACTCCGGTCATTTCATAAAGTATTCGACCTGGTTTAACAACAGCTACCCAATATTCGGGGGATCCTTTCCCCGACCCCATACGCGTTTCGGCAGGTCTTACTGTAACTGGTTTGTCTGGAAATATCCGTACCCATATTTTGCCACCACGACGTACATTTCGTGTCATTGCTCGTCGACCCGCTTCTATTTGTCTCGATGTGATCCAAGCGGGTTCAAGTGCCTGAAGAGCATATTTACCGAAACATATACGATTCCCTCGATAAGATATTCCTTTCATTCTTCCTCGGTGTTGTTTACGAAATCTGGTTCTTTTGGGGTTATAGTTGATGGTTGTTTCTGAATTCCATCTCTACTACAGAACCATACATGAGAATTTATTCTCATATGGCTACTCGCGATTTCATTTTATTTTAATTTCATTTTAATTACTAAAATAAATATATATTTATTTAATATTTTTTTTTTACTATTTTATAGTCAATCTTGGTATTCTTTGAGAAATCTAATATTTGTGTATCTGGTTTGAATAGATAACTAACCATTTTCTATTGTATAAATCATAGCATAGGATTCTTTTTTATAATTTTTTTTTATTTTATTGTTTAATTATTGTTTAAATTTAGCAATCCACGTTTTCGCGGGCGAATATTTACTCTTCTATTTCAATTTTAGAGTTGTCTATTGATTTCTCAGACTAGATAAATTGATTTCCGGCTCGTTCCGCCATCCCAACCAGTGAATCATTAAGATTCATTTTTAATAAAATAAAATCTTTTACATTCACAGCTTACATCGTTCCCATCACTTCTTCCTTAATGGTTAGGTTCTAATTTTACAATGGAGCTCATAATGAAATTTATTCTCGAGTCAACTTTCTCAGTCTTTATTGGCCCCAAGCTCTTGATTTTTTTGTTTTGTTATATTAATCCTAGTAAGAGGAGTCGTTTTATTTTAATTATGAATTATGGATGGATGAATTCGTATTGATGCTTTTATTACACTGCCTTTTATTAAAAGCTTTTATAAAATTATAAGTTTTTATAAAATTACTCATAAACCCTACATATTGGAAGTCTATATCATTGATATTGATTTTTTCTCTCTTTCTCTCAGCCTTCCGTTTACCCACATATTGATTCTCTATTTTGCTTTACAACTTAAATCCTATTGATTGTTTTTTTTTTTTGACAAAAAAATTCAGTTGCTACAAAGATATGACCGATTTATCACATCTTGACTGGTTCTTTAGCTTTAGATCGAGATAATGTGAAGTGATGAGTTGGTTATTAGTTCTAGAGTTATTAAGTTCCTATTATTATGGGGCTGGTTTGTTGAATTCTATTTGTTGAATTCTAACCCTAAAAACCAACGAGTCACACACTAAGCATAGCAATTTTATCAAACGGTCAATCGAATTTTTATTTAACCTTATAGAATTCAAATTAGAATTGCTAGTTTTGAGAAAAAGAATGAATGGGTTTAGCTTTCTAGATAGAAGTAAAAGAAAACGAAAAGTTTATTATTCCCCGTCTATAAATATCCAAATTTTGATGCCCAATATACCATAGATAGTTCGAACTGTATAGGAACAATAATCAATTTTAGCT